TATCAAACAAAAAGGGGTTCTCTTAACATGATTAGATGTGCGAATGGTAATAATCAAGAACCTTGGCGCCTATGCTTTATCCTGAGAAAACTTTTTTCAATATATATTGAGTTAAAATTCATCATGTGAAGAGGGAAGCGACTCATTTAGCTGACCGTCAGGCTAACTTGGGTGTTAGGCTACAGTCTTGTAGTCAGTGGATGGGGGGTCTTCCATTCCAGAAGAGATTTTCATTTGACTTTTTCCCTCACTTATCATCTCTCTGTGGGACTTGTTCCCTCTTCAACTCAGCGCTTTATAGATAGGCATTTTTATTGAGAATGCTTTAAGGTCCCACCTTACCTTTCAAAAAAAGTAGCCGAGCCAAAGGAGCTCTCACAAATAGAATTTGAGTACCACGGAGAAAAGCTAGCTGGATAAACAAGATAGGGATCGCCCGCTCGGCAATGCTACCTTGGGAAGAGACAAAACACTTTAATATAACAATTTAAACTCATATTTTAAAAGCTTTTTCGATATATGAATATGAACAATCTTACTATGGAAGAGTTGGTGAACATTGTTTTGACTCATAGCTCTAAGATGACTAGCATGAATAAGCCAGCTTCAACACCACCTAGACTCTTAATCATAGACAGACTTGCACTGACCTCAACATAAAAGGATGAACCTGGTCTGTCTATTTGTACGCATTGGCTTAACTCACTCCTAACCTCCCTAGACACTGCAAAGAACACATAATGAAAACTGCCTGGTCAAGGCTGTACAAGGGAACGAGAAAGGGGTTTGATAAGAAGGAGTTTGGGAATGTCCCGCTTAGTGTTGTTAACAAACATCGAGTTTGGAGTCGGGGCAGCATGGATACGAGACTATTGATTGAAGTGAAGTTTGGAATCATTGTGGTTTTCTATCTTCAGATTACCAAATTGGAGAATCACCAAGGCCTTTCAGCGATTTGACGCGCCCCCCTAAGCTAGACGCTTTACTTACCTGACCTCAAAGAGAATAGAATGAGTCGCCCTAGCTCTTACTAAGAGTTTGAATTGCTCTGTAGGATAGTAGGGCGAATGAATTGCATTAGTGCGATTTGGCTAGCGGAATCGCCCAGCGAACAAATCGCCTCCTTGCTATCTTAAAAAAAAAAGCGGACCCGCGCGAATCGCGTCTTCGATCTTGCATATATATATATCAGCATCACCACTACGGAAACGAAATTTCCTTAGTTCTGTGAAACAAAGCCAAGCCTTTTCCGCCTTCCATCCCGCGTTTCCCTGCTTGAGACTTTTTTTTATTAGCCTAGTCATGAACCACCCTGGTTGGGACCATGGTCTACCCAGCAGTGCTTCATATCCTCCTTTCTCTTTGTCTAAGATTGGACTAAAGGTACCAAACCAGGCATCCTTTTTTGTTGTTTTTTTTGGCTAAGAAGCCCGTAGGTTGTACGCCAGCCATACGTAGCTTGAACTGTGATGGCCGCAATGCTTAGCTATTGTCGATCTCCAAGACGCCTTTGGTTGAATGTTCACACCTGATCCACCATCTGCACTTCCTACATTCACTCCCGGAAATTGAAACAGGAAAACAGAAATTGTAACCTCCCGGTCTGCCGTCTCCACGACTTTCCCTTTGGCGGGCTGCTCCTCAAGCCTTCGAGTGCCGATCTTCGCTTGGGCCGGCTCCGAGGCTCTACCCTGGCTTTTCATTGGTTCCAACCCTGGGGCCCTTTATCGTATCGCGCGCGCATCTTCAAGCAATCGGGGGGGCCGAGTACATAGACGAGGCGGTCCCGGGAATGAGAGCCCATTCCCTCGTGCTCTGGAACTCCTTAACTTCGGTTGAACAAAAAAGGTTCAATCTTGTGAAACCGTAGCGTAGGCGAAACCTGGCAGCCCGCCCAGACCCAGAGTTTGACCTTCTCCGGCCCTGGTAGGAAACCCCACTTTCCTTCCCCCAGCAGGCAACAACACTGGGAGAAAGACGATCAGGATCTCACGTGTGGCAGATGTTGGAACAAACTCCGAATCCAAGAGGTACCTACCTAGAAAGGAAACTCACCACTCACTGGTAAAAGAGAAGAGAGAAAGGACCAATTGAAGGCCCCGGGGCCGGAATGCGGTAGGGTCTTCAAGCCCCATGCTCGATTCTCGAGATTGATTCATGGGCCGTCTCGCGAAGATCTTCGATCCTTCGCCATCGCGAGAATATAGCGATCGAAGAGCTATCGCTCAGCTGCTTCGCGTATTACGAAAGTCGTATTGCCCGAAGGGGGCATGCTGCAAGAGCGTAGGTGACTGGTAAGCGTAGGAGGCGTGCCCGAAGGGCAGCGGCAGCAGTGTGGTTCCAGGTGCCGTCGCTAGATTGAGATCTGCAGGGTGGCGGGGACTTCGCCTGCCTTATATCGGGTGAAGAGAAGGGGTGGTAGGCTTAGTAGGGCTCGAACCTACAATATAACCGTTATGAGCGGTACGTTTCAACCAATTAAACTATAAGCCCCTACGGATCTCTACATGCAATTTACTCACTTCGGGAAGAGCGGACGGAAAGGGGGCCTTTGCTCTATCTGCTTCTTCCTCTTCCCAGGAATGAACAATTAGAAAAAAAAAAATGATTTTCTTATTGTTGATAGATAGATATAGAATATTCTATATCTATTATTTATTAAAAAAATATAATAATTAAGCAAGCGGCCCTTTCGCGACTCAAACTGCCGGTACGCTTTCCGGCTCGAAACGACTCAAACGGGTGGGGGCTCTATATTTGCTTGCAATGCCGGCTGTTCGCGTTTAGTTAAAAGTAGAAGTAGAGGGCGCCCTTTGCCCCACACTTCAAAAAAAGTAAAAAAGTCTAAATTAAGTAAGAAAAAGTACATAAAAAGAAAGAAAAACTTAGTTACGGGAACCGAAGGTTAGGCCGACTACTTACTTTAGTATAGCTAAACCTAAAAAAGTTTATTCCTACCCCCTTTTCTTCCCCTTTCTGTCAATGTTGCCAATTCCCAGAATACTAATGTACCCTCGTGCATACAGTTGTCCAACTACTTTCTTCTTCCGACTTTTTTAGCCACTTCCGCATCTGTCGTATTCGGGAGAGCTTGCTTCGTGTCGGAGCATTTAGCAATGCCCAGCAGCCTGGTGAGGGCTGGCTGCCCGGGGACAGGTTAAGGCAGGGCCCGCTGGGCTTGCTTCTCATGAGATTGGGTGAGGGAATCGGAAAGGGGCTCATAAACCAGGCGGGCGGGCTTTTGGGCACGCGGAAAAGGGAAAGTGGATGGAGGGTGCTTCTCAGCTAGAGTTGGGGGCGGGGTCGCTATACTATAGTGGCTAGGGTGAGTCTTCCTACACGGCTGGACGCCCGGCTCTAGACGAAGCCGCGGGGGTTACCACCACATCCTCTCCCGATAGACTCGAAGCTCTTCATAGTCCGGCGGGGTAGCAAATTTTCTCTCAAAAAGAGACAGGCCGGAGATAACAGAGGAAGGTATTCGGTTCAAAAAATATACAGCAGTCAAAACAGCTTCAGCCAAAAATGGACTAGGGACAGAAGCGGAGAGCAAGAGAGAGCGAGCTGTCTCCAATATATGGCGATGCTTCCGCTCGGCAACTCCATTCTGCTGAGGAGTGTGGGGGCAGGATCGTTGGGAAAGCGCTTTGTAAATGAAGTGAGTTGAAGCAAGCAGAGTTCGGAAGGCAGCGGAGATATATTCACCTCAAGAAGAAGAACGGAAAACCTTGATTTTAGTCAATTTTTTCATTCTTCTGTCAAAAATGACATATACGGCCTCCTTTCGATAACAGAGAGGCAGAATGGGTTTCGGACACAAGATCAAAAAAAGAAGTAGAAAAAGCGTCTTTAATATTAATAAAGGAAGGGCCGAGTCTTTTCTCAGCTTGCAACCCATACAAGTAGAAATCTCAATGTTAGGTACAGACCCCAACATTCCAGTAGAAATAAAATATCTAAGTCTTGGGCTGGAGACATGTCCTAATCTACGATGCCACAACAAAAAAAGGGGAGTAGAGAAAACAACACCAGAAAAGGTAAACGAAGTTTCTCAAAAAGAGAGCTTGCCAACTCTACGGTCCTTCCCAATCAATCCCTTACTCCATAAGGCCTCTCGCATGATCCTCTACAAGACAGGAGGTAGGAGAGAAGTGAATCTAAGCATTTTTTTTTCAAGCCGGAAAGAAGATTCACTGAGAACAGAAAGATGAAAAAGAGCAGAGCATATTCGATGATAACGAGAGAGAGTACCAAGACTAGTTAGAGGGAATTGCTCGGAGTTTGCAGTTTAAACAATAAGGAACTTAGATAGAGAACGAAGAGAAGAAAGAAGTGAAGAATCACCAGTCATATTCTTCGATGCACCCGAAGAAAGTAAGCAGCCCCCTATGTTGTAAGCATAAGGGGGAGCAAATACCTGTTGCAGAGGAGGAAGAGATATGACAAGACGGATTCAACCTCTGAATCTGCTTCCGCTGTCGTGGGGTAAAACTATCTGTGTCGGGCGTGGGAGTGCTCCTAAGATCATAGAAGTAATGCTTCAGAGGCCCTATGGAGTAAGGGGATTGGAAAGTTTCCGATTCAGTAGGCGTCTCTGGGAGAGCGGCAAGATGAGCTGTGTCTGACTGTCGACGAGAGTTTGCATTCTGCCGCTTTCGATAGTCTGCAATCATGTGACCCGGCTTCTTGCAATAGTGGCAATCTTGGACATGTTTCGTTGGCCTGATGCACCAGCAGAGCTTCCAGATTGAAGATTCTGACCATAGGGTCGATGTCCCGAAGCATGTTCGGCTGGTCCCATAGAAGCCTAAGCCTTCGGTAATAAAATAAATAGTATAGCACACTTCTTTCTTTATTTTACCTATAAGCTAAGGCATGTTCTTCATGTTGCAACTGATAGAAAGGTGAAGAATCATCCTGAGAATCAAGATTACTTTTTTTTTTAATCTTTAGCAGTCGAAAAAGGGGTGACGGTGTATATGAGGCTCAAAGGAAGTAAA